GCATCAAAATTTGGATATTTGTAGACAAAGAATAATAAACTTGTAATTACCTTGCATTTCTATTTACATTCTATCTATTGATAGAACACAAAGAACAAACTCTTTCATTCATCTTTGTCTTCAATCAAAACAAAAAAAAAATACCTCTAATTTTATAAGGTTAAATAAAAAATAAAAAATTCGATTGTTAATTTGATATAAGATAATTGCTATGCTTAGTGTGTGACTCGGTGGTTTTTTATTTTTAGGGAAAGGATTCAAAAAAAAAATAGGCCGACTCCTATTATGAATTAATAAGTATAGAACTAATAACCAACTCATCGCTTTGCATTATCTGGATTCAAAGAAGCAGTCAAGATATGATATAGTAATCATATAATTGCAGCAATTGCAATTTTTTTTTTTTTTCAGAATAAAAAAATCAATCTGATTATTTTATTCTAAAACAAAATAGAAAATAATGCAGATAAATGGAAGGGTGAAAGAAAGAAAAAAAAAAAAAAAAAAAATATCAATGATATATGATTCCAATATGTAAGGTCTATGATTCATTTTATAAAAGCCAATGAATGTAATAAAGCATCAATAGAGATTGATCTATAATTAAATGAATCTATTCATAGAACAAAAAATCAAGAGCCTGGAGCCAATAAAGACTGAGAAAATTGACTCAATAACAAATTTCATTCAATTTGATTTTATTCAGGACTCCATTGTAAAAGTAGGACCTAACCATTAATTGGGAAGTGATGGGGACGACGAAACCAATAAATCAGTACTGATTTATTGGGCAGGATGGCGAAAGAAAAGAAAGGAACCAGTAGACAATTCATTTCTATTTAGTCTTTATTCTAAAAGCTAATGGATTACTTCCACAAATGAAATAATTATTGAAATAGTAAAATAATTATTGAAATAGTAAATATTCGCCCGCGAAGGTTTTTATGTTATTAAATTTAACAATTTTAAACAAAACAATCTGATAACATATTGACTATATAAAATATATAAACAGAATGAAAACCAGAAATCGAATACATAGTCATATAAAATTCGATAGAATAGAAAATAGAATAATACAAAAATATACAAATTTATAATAATAGAAATTTATAATAACAGGAGAAATCCCACCAAATACCATGCTTTAGTATAGTATATTATTACATGTATATTTTTTTAATCATTTCATTCGCGAGGAGCTGGATGAGAAGAAACTCTCATGTCCGATTCTGTAGTAGGGATGGAATTGATAAACGACCATCTACTATAACCCCAAAAGAACCAGATTCCGTAAGCAACATAGAGGAAGAATGAAAGGAATGTCTTATCGGGGTAATTGTATTTCTTTCGGTAGATATGCTCTTCAGGCACTTGAACCCGCTTGGATTACATCTAGACAAATAGAAGCGGGACGACGAGCAATGACAAGAAATGCGCGCCGCGGGGGAAAAATATGGGTACGTATATTTCCTGACAAACCTGTTACTGCAAGACCTACGGAAACACGTATGGGATCGGGGAAAGGATCCCCCGAATATTGGGTAGCTGTCGTTAAACCCGGCAAAATACTTTATGAAATGGGCGGAGTAACAGAAAATATAGCTAGAAAGGCTATTTCAATAGCAGCGTCAAAAATGCCTATACAAACTCAATTCATTATTTCGAGATAGGAATAGAAAAACCAAAGGAAAAAGTCCTTTAGGATTAAAAAAACAAAAATCGAACGTTTTTTTTTGAACAAAAATATTTCTTTTTTTTTTTGCCCTTTGCATTGAAATAAAAGATTAAAAAAATGATATGATCCAATCTCAGACCCATTTGAGTGTAGCAGATAACAGTGGAGCCCGAAAATTAATATGTATTCGAATCATGGGGACTAGTAATCGGCGATATGCACATATCGGTGACATTATTGTTGCTGTAATCAAAGAAGCCGTACCAAATTCACCTCTAGAAAGATCCGAAGTAATCAGAGCTGTAATTGTACGTACTTGTAAAGAACTCAAACGTGACAACGGCATAATAATAAGATATGATGACAATGCTGCAGTTGTCATTGATCAAGACGGAAACCCAAAAGGAACTAGAATTTTTGGTGCAATCGCCCGGGAATTGAGACAGTTAAATTTCACTAAAATAGTTTCATTAGCACCTGAAGTATTGTAAGATAAAACATTGTAAGATATAAGATGAGACCCCGATCCCGATATAGTTATAGTATTTGAATGGAATTAATTAAAGTAAATTAGAATAAATTAGAAAATTAATTAAAAAAAATGAATTAAAAATGAAAGAAATTAGTAGATTGGAGTTCATGCATATACCTCTAAAATAATAAAAAAAAATGAATTCATATGATAAAAAGAAAACAAACAAAAAAAAAGAAAAATATGTTGATTATATCAAAATTATGAGGCACCAATAAATTTAGTTTATCATGGGGGGAGACACTATTGCTGACATAATAACCTCTATACGAAATGCGGACACGGATAGAAAAGGAACTGTCCGACTAGCATTTACTAACATCACCGAAAAAATTATTAAAATACTTTTGCAAGAAGGTTTTATTGAAAATGTGAGGAAACATCAGGAAGGTAAGAAATTTTTTGTTGTTTTAACTCTACGACATAGAAGAAATAGGAAAGGATCGTATGGAACTAATCTAAATTTAAAACGAATAAGTCGGCCTGGTCTACGAATCTATTCTAACTATCAAAAAATTCCTAGAATTCTAGGCGGGATGGGGATTGTAATTCTTTCTACCTCTCGGGGTATAATGACAGACCGAGAGGCTCGACTAGAAAAAATCGGTGGAGAAATCTTGTGTTATATATGGTAATATTTCCTCTCGGATATCAAAATTTTATCCGGACTTCCTGTTTGTGAAAAAAAAAAAAAAAAATAGAAAGAAGAAAGAAAAGGGTTCTAATATTATTTTTATTATTTTTCCTGCATTATATTAATTGATACTTGATACTTCACGAGGTTTTAGCTGGAATGAAAGAATAAAAATAGAGTCAAGTCAAGAGGGTTTAATTGTTGAATCACTTACTAATGGTATCTCTCAAGTTTGTTTCGATAATGAAGATCGGATTTTAGGTTCTGTTTCAGAAAAAATCCGACATAGTTTTGTTTTATCCGTAGACTACTAAGGCATAGAGTAAAAATAAAAATGGAAGTAAGCCGATATGATTCGACCAGAGAACGTCTAATCTCTAGACTACACAACAAAAATTCGAATGATTAGGTAGTTTTTTTTTCAACTTCCTTATTCCTTTCATTTTCATAGAGATATAATTCCAGATTGGAAAATTTAACGAAACTTATTTTCTTCAAAAACACATGTATATTCAAAATTAAGGAATGACAAATATGAAAATAAAGGCCTCCGCTCGTAAAATTTGTGAAAAATGCCGACTAATACGTAGACGGGGACGAATTAGAGTAATTTGTTCCAATCCGAGACATAAGCAAAGACAAGGCTAGTCCTTCGAAACCGGGACTCTTTATCTTCTTTATCTTTAAGGTATCCGATATATAAATAAAAAAAAAAAAAGATTTATTTTGACATGACATGGATATATCCATAGACACCTGGCTTCTATTTATAAGATGATAACATAAAATATGGCAAAACCTTTACCTAGAATTGGTTCGCGCAGGAATGGCCGTATTAGTTCACGTAAGAATGCGCGTAAAATACCAAAAGGAGTTATTCATGTTCAAGCAAGCTTCAACAATACTATTGTGACGGTTACAGACGTACGGGGGCGGGTGATCTCATGGTCTTCCGCCGGAATGTGCGGGTTCAGGGGCACAAGAAGAGGGACACCATTTGCTGCTCAAACCGCAGCTGTAAATGCTATTCGGACAGTAGTAGATCAAGGTATGCAACGAGCTGAAGTCATGATAAAAGGCCCCGGTCTCGGACGAGATGCGGCATTAAGAGCTATTCGTAGAAGTGGTATATTATTAAGTTTCGTCCGGGATGTAACTCCTATGCCACATAATGGCTGCAGGCCCCCTAAAAAACGACGTGTGTAAAAATCTAAACATTGTAAACATTTTAAAAATATAAACATTGAAGAGATTTCAAGAGAAATAAATAATTTAATGATTTGATCAAAAATAACAAACATTCTTATGGTTCGAGAGAAAGTAACAATATCTACTCGGACACTACAGTGGAAGTGTGTTGAATCAAGAGCCGACAGTAAACGTCTTTTTTATGGACGCTTTATTATGTCTCCGCTTATGAAGGGTCAAGCGGACACAATAGGCATTGCGATGCGAAGGGGTTTGCTTGGAGAACTAGAAGGAACGTGTATCACACGCGCAAAATCTGAGAAAATACCACACGAATTTTCTACCCTAGCAGGGATTCAAGAATCAGTACATGAAATTTTAATGAATTTGAAAGAAATTGTATTGAGAAGCAATTTGTATGGAACTTGTGACGCGTCTATTTGTGTCAAAGGCCCTGGATATGTAACTGCTCAAGATATCATCTTACCACCTTCGGTGCAAATCGTTGATAATACACAGCATATAGCTATTCTAACGGAACCAATTGACTTGTGTATTGGCTTACAAATCGAAAGGACTCGTGGCTACTGTATAAAATCGCCAAATAACTTTCAAAATGGAAGTTATCCAATCGATGCTGTATTCATGCCCGTTCGAAATGTGAATCATAGTGTTCATTCTTATGGAAATGGGAATGAAAAGCAAGAGATACTTTTTCTAGAAATATGGACAAATGGGAGTTTAACTCCTAAAGAAGCACTTCATGAAGCCTCTCGGCATTTGATTGATTTATTTATTCCTTTTTTACAGGCAGAAGAAGAAAACTTACATTTAGAAAAAAGCCAACATAAGGGTACTTTACCCCTTTTTACTTTTCATAATAAATTGGCTAAACTAAAGAAAAATCAACAAGAAATAGCATTGAAATATATTTTTATTGACCAATCAGAATTGACTCCTAAGATTTA